TCATTCCATTCAGGATCTTTTAATCTGCCAAAACGTCGGATTTCTAAATTTTCGTAAGGCCCTCCTGGAATTCCTTCCAGAGCCTGTTGAATAATCTTTATGGATTCTGTCATTTCACCGATTCGTACTAAATAACGAGCTAATGAATCCCCTTCTCGTTGCCATTGAACCTGCCAATCAAATTCGTCGTAAGACTCATAATGATCAATTTTACGAAGATCCCATTCTATTCCGGAAGCTCGTAGCATTGGTCCCGATAAACCCCAATTTAATGCCTCGTCTTCCCCAATAATGCCTATGCCTTCAACTCGTTCTAAAAAAATAGGATTCCGGGTAATAAGTTTTTGATACTCAGCAAGCCCTGTTAAAAAATAATCGCAAAAATCCAAACATTTATCTATCCAGCCATAGGGTAGATCGGCAGCCACTCCTCCAATACGAAAATAATTATGCATCATTCGCATACCGGTGGCAGCTTCGAATAGGTCATATATCAATTCTCTTTCTCGAAAAATATAGAAGAAAGGGGTCTGCGCACCAATATCCGCCATAAAAGGACCGAGCCATAACAAATGAGAAGCTATCCGACTCAACTCCAACATAATGACTCTGATATAGCTAGCCCTTTTAGGTACTTGAATATTGCCTAATTGTTCGGGTCCATTTATGGTTATTGCTTCTGTGAACATAGTAGCTAAATAATCCCAACGTGTTACATAAGGCAAATATTGTATAATTGTTCGGTTTTCTGCAATTTTCTCCATCCCTCTATGTAAATAACCCAATATTGGTTCGCAGTCGACAACATCTTCACCATCTAGAGTAACGATGAGTCGAAGAACACCGTGCATTGATGGGTGCTGAGGCCCCATATTGACTATCATGAGGTCTTTTCTTGTAGTTGGTGCAGTCATAAGTTTTTTACCGATTCATTCTTCCATGAATTACTGAAAGTGAAAAGAAGTTCATCAAAATTTAATCGAAACATATAAGTGAAAATGAAATGACTCTTAAAATTAATCAAATTAACGAGTTTTTATCTCTCGAATGTCCAACTGATTAATTAATTCTTTATAACGTACTCTATTTTTTTTTGCCAAATAAGCTAGCAGTCGTTGACGTTTTCCCAAAATTTTCTTCAAACCTCTCTGAGATAAATAGTCTTTTTTGTGCAATTCTAAATGTGAAGTAAGTCTCCGTATCTTATTGGTGAAATTGAATACTTGAAATTCAACAGATCCTCTCTTTTCTTCTTGAGAAATAACTGAAATGACAGAATTTTTTACCATAAACGAATTTCCCCTTTCTTTATTTTACAGATATGGATTTTATCGAATTTTAGCGATCAGTAATAATAATGCCAGTAATTTGAACGTGTTATATAGACTTAATTTCTTTATGAACCCCTAATTTTATCAATTCCAATAAATTAATCAATTTTTAAATTTGATTCAGATAGGAATCCAAAAAGGTGGTAGGTACGTTTTTTTCATTCACAAAAGCGAATAATTTAAACCTAAAATCCTAAAATGAAGAAGATTCTGTTGATTCATTTCTAGATCCAATCGATACCTTATTGATTTAGTATCGTCTACTCGAATTAGATTCGAATGAGATGTAAGACAAGGCATGTGTGCATTTGTTTGCTTTCAGATACTCTATACGAGACAGGGTATATAGTACTATCAATTAATTTTCAATCGTGGATACATATGTATCCTTAAGATACTGAAACGGCTACCATTATTGGTATCAAACCAATAACGATTCATACAAGCTAAATCTTCTAATCGATAATTAGGCCAAATAAAGAACTTAAATTTAATTAATTCATTTTTATCTTTATAAAGAGGTTTCCTTTCATCCAAAAATTTACTCCAGTTTTTTACATTGGTTTCGTTGCAAAATACTGAATTTCTATCGACGCCATTCCAATTCAAAGAATTAAAAAAACTTCGAATTCTCAATTCTCTACGACGTCTAGACCATAAAATATTTTCAGGAACAAGCAAATCAAAATGATTTTTGTCTGTATTTATTCTTTGAGTTTGAGGTTGCAGAATGAATTCATCAAAATTCTTTTTATCAACATATCTTTGTTCTCGGTATCTTTGATTAGTTTGGTGTTTACTTTTATGAACCAATGAAATACCTATAGTTTGATACATAATAAATTGTCCATTATTTTTTACAGACAACCGAATAGGTTCGATAATAAATACCCCCTTCTTCATCAATTCTGTAAGAGTTAAATTCGCCTGAATCAGCATTATATCCAAACTCATTTCTCTCCTTTGAATTGACGATATAGTAATTTTGGTTGGATTTATCAGTCGAAGCAGGAGACAATATACCTTGATATTTTCGATCATTCTTTGATTCAAAGCATCGTTCCATCTCAATTGAAAAAGCAAATAACGTTTCAAGAACAAATCTAGTTCTGCTTCCGTGTTGCTTTTGTATTGTTTTGTCTTTTTATTTGTGTCTGATTCCGCGTAATCTTTTTCAAGATCGTTTTGATGTTTTGAGAAAACAGGGACCAGATTTCCTTTGTTTTCTATATCTGATCCACGCTCTCTTTTTCCTTGACTTGCGGGTTCTTTTGCTTCTTGAATTCGATTCTTTATTTTTTTATTTGATGGTAGAAAAAAGTTTTGTTTTTGGTTTTTATTTTGACTAACATTTTCATTTGTATTCAAATTTAAAAGAAGTAATTTGCTTGGTATAATCCACGGTTTTATTTTATATACATTATAAAGTAGTACAAATTCTGGGAAGAACCAAAATTCCAGATTCAATATGGGACGATTAAATATTTTTTCATTCATTCCCATCCAATCAAAAAAGACTTTTTTCGAATTTTTTTTAGTTTTTTCTGGATTTTGATGAGTTGTAAGATAAAAAAGGCCTTTTTTATCAATTTTATCAATTATTTGATAATTATTAATACCAATTTTAGTATTTGGATTACTGTTGGTATCGATCTTAACCCAGGCCTCAATATCTCCTTTTTGTCTAACAGAAAAATGGATAATTTTCCAATCAAAATATTTTCTATCGAGCTTTCTTTCTATATCTAGAATATTGCCCTTTCTTAGATAATTATTGATATGAAGATTGCCGGGCATATCAAAAAAGTTGTGTTTGGACGTGTTGGAATTATAAGAAATTTCGAAGTTCTTATTTACTTGAAAGGATAATCTAGAAATAAATGAGTCACTTTTATTTTCATAATTAATCGATTTATATGATAAAAGATCATATCTATAACATTTTTTAAAATTATCTTTTTGGTTTGATAATGAATAGAGTTCAGAATCATTTTCTTTTTTGTAATGAATTAATTGGTCTTTTTCATATGAATTCCATTTGTTTAAGTTTCTATTTTTATTTTGAACCATACAACTTTGATTAACCCTAGTTCGCCATTTTTTTGGCATTAATCTAGACCATCTAATCTGAGATAAATCGTATTGATAATGCCGTCTTAACCAGTTTTTCCATTGATTGATTCTATAACTCTGAAGTTTATTATGTTTTAATTCAGAATGAAATATTCCTAGTGTTCTAAAATAGTCCTTTATTTTAGTCTTAAGGAAAAAAGACGTTCTGTTATATTGAAGAACAGATCTAAATTTAGACAAATTAATAACTTGGGTTTGTGATAATTTGTAAAATACATATGCTTGTGACAAGTAGGATAAATCAAAAAAAATATGTGAATTTTTCTTACTAATATTATAAAGTGACTTTTTTATAGTCGAAATAAAGATAAAGTGAATTTTTTTTTTTTTATTAATTTTTTCTTGATTTATTTCATTATTGGAAATGTATTTCTTAATCAATTTGTTTGTTGATTCAAGAAAGAGTTGTGTATTAATTCTGGGAATATTAATGATAGATAAAAATAGATCGATGTATAATCTTTGAATGAATAATTTTATAAAATAATGGAATTTCCATATTAATCGAGTATTTCTTCTTTTTAATATTTGGAAAATCTTTTTTGGCGATTCGAATTTTTTAATATTATTTGTTTTATTAGGACTAATGTCTATTTCTGGAGTTATTTTCTTTTTCTCTTTTGTAATTCTTTCTATTTGATTTTTTATTGTACTTGTTCTATCAGTCAAATCCTTCATTTTGGTTTCTATCAGTGAAGAATTTGCCCAATTTCCAGATTCAATTTGACTAAATGATTTGTTAATTATTTGATTACTAATTAGATAATCTTTTTCTTTTTTCGTTTCATTCGATTCAGATATTTCTTTGAATCTAAATAATACAATTGGATTTACTTTTAAAAGTTCTTTTTTTTTTTTTTTTAGAAATAGAATACTTTTGATAAGCCATTTTTTGGTTTCTTTTGAAACTCTTCTAAATAATTTTGTTTTTCCTTTTAAAACTTTTAGAGTTATAAAATATTTCTTTTTGAATTTTCCAATTTTTTTTTCGAGTTCCTTAAAAATGGGCTCAAAAAAGGAAGGGCGCTTTCGGGGAGAACCAAAGGGAAGTTCAGCTTCCATTCCCCAAACTGTTAAAAAACAAAAATCATCTTTTTGTTTTTTATTTTTCATTAGCTCTCCACGGGAGGGGTACAGTTTAGATATATGCCAAGGTTTCAGACAAAAAGGAAATAAAATTTTGATCTGAATCCCATCTCTCAACCAATTTTTTGGAAATTCTGTTTCTGATAATTGAACACCATTATAAGTACATTTAATCTGCATTTCGCTATTCCATTCCTGCAAATCTTCAGACCATTCAGGAAGTTGGAAGAATAACATACGCCCAAGATTTTTGGCTATTATCAATGAAGGTAATAGAATATATTTTCGAAGAATTGATTGAGTTATTAACATGTAACCTCTTATTATTTGCGCAAAAGGAATGCTATCCCAGGCTTCTGCTATCGCTATCCGTGCTTTTTCCTTTCTTTTGTTCTCCTCTTTTTTGTCCTTTTCTTTTTTCTCTTCTCTTTTTGTTTGTTCTTCTCTAGA